TCGACTATAAAAAAGTCACTTTATAATATTAGTAAGAAAAATTCACATATTTTTTGTGATTTATCCTACTTGTCACAAGCATATGTATTTTACAAATTATCACAAACCCAAGTTATTAATTTGTCTAAATTTAGATCTGTTCTTCAATATAACACAACGTCTTGCTTCCTTAAGACTAAAATAAAGGACTATTTTAAAACACTAGGAATATTTCATTCGGAATTAAAACATAAGAAACTTCAGAGTTATAGAATCAATCAATGGAAAAACTGGTTAAGATGGCATTATCAATACGATTTATCTCAGATTAAATGGTCTAGATTAATGCCAAAAAAATGGCGAACTAAGGTTAATCAAAGTTGTATGGCTCAAAATAAAAATATAAACTTAAACAAATGGAATTCATATGAAAAAGACCAATTAATTCATTACAAAAAAGAAAATGATTCGGAACTCTATTCATTATCAAACCAAAAAGATAATTTTAAAAAATGTTATAGATATGGTCTTTTAGCATATAAATCAATTAATTATGAAAATAAAAGTGACTCATTTTTTTCTAGATTACCCTTTCAAGTAAAGAAGAACTTAGAAATTTCGTATAATTCCAACACGTCCAAACACAACTTTGTTGATATGCCCGGCAATCTTCATATCAATAATTATCTAAGAAAGGTCAATATTCTAGATATAGAAAGAAATCTCGATAGAAAATATTTTGATTGGAAAATTATCCATTTTTCTCTTAGACAAAAAGGAGATATTGAAGCCTGGGTTAAGATCGATACCAACAGTAATCCAAATACTAAAATTGGTATTAATAATTATCAAATAATTGATAAAATTGAGAAAAAAGGGGTTTTTTATCTTACAACTCATCAAAATCCAGAAAAAACTAAAAAAAATTCGAAAAAAGTATTTTTTGATTGGATGGGAATGAATGAAAAAATATTTAATCGTCCCATATTGAATCTGGAATTTTGGTTCTTCCCAGAATTTGTACTACTTTATAATGTCTATAAAATAAAACCGTGGATTATACCAAGCAAATTCCTTCTTTTTAATTTGAATACAAATGAAAATGTTATTCAAAATAAAAACCAAAAACAAAACTTTTTTCTACCATCAAATAAAAAAATAAATAATCGAAGTCAAGAAACAAAAGAACCCCCAAGTCAAAGAGAGCGTGGATCAGATATAGAAAACAAAGGAAATCTGAGCCCTGTTTTTTCAAAACATCAAACCGATCTTGAAAAAGATTACGTGGAATCAGACACAAAAAAGGGTCAAAATAAAAAACAATACAAAAGCAACACGGAAGCAGAACTAGATTTGTTCTTGAAACGTTATTTGCTTTTTCAATTGAGATGGAACGATGCTTTGAATAAAAGAATGCTCGAAAATATCAAGGTATATTGTCTCCTGCTTCGACTGATAAATCCAACCAAAATTACTATATCGTCAATTCAAAGGAGAGAAATGAGTTTGGATATAATGCTGATTCAGGCAAATTTACCTCTTACAGACTTGATGAAGAAGGGGGTATTGATTATCGAACCTATTCGGTTGTCTGTAAAACATAATGGACAATTTATTATGTATCAAACCATAGGTATTTCATTGGTTCATAAAAGTAAACACCAAACTAATCAAAGATACCGAGAACAAAGATATGTTGATAAAAAGAATTTTGACGAATTCATTCTGCAACCTCAAACTCAAAGAATAAATACAGAAAAAACTCATTTTGATTTGCTTGTTCCTGAAAATATTTTATGGTCTAGACGTCGTAGAGAATTGAGAATTCGAAGTTTTTTTAATTCTTTGAATTGGAATGTCGTCGATAGAAATTCAGTATTTTGCAACGAAACCAATGTAAAAAACTGGAGTCAATTTTTGGGTGAACGTAAACCCCTTTATAAAGATAAAAATGAATTAATTAAATTTAAGTTCTTTCTTTGGCCTAATTATCGATTAGAAGATTTAGCTTGTATGAATCGTTATTGGTTTGATACCAATAATGGTAGCCGTTTCAGTATCTTAAGGATACATATGTATCCACGATTGAAAATTAATTGATAGTACTATATACCCTGTCTCGTATAGAGTATCTGAAAGCAAACAAATGCAAACATGCCTTGTTTTACATCTCATTCGAATCTAATTCGAGTAGACAATACTAAATCAATAAAATAAGGTATTGATTAGATCTAGAAATGAATCAACAGAATCTTCTTCATTTTAGGATTTTAGGTTTCAATTATTCGCTTTTGTGACTGAAAAAAACGTACCTACCACCTTTTTGGATTCCTATCTGAATCAAATTTTAAATTTGATTAATTTATTGGAATTGCTAAAATTAGAGGTTCATAAAGAAATTAAGTCTATATACCACGTTCAAATTACTGGCATTATTATTACTGATCAATAAAATTATAAAAAATCCATATCTGTAAAATAAAGAAAGGGGAAATTCATTTATGGTAAAAAATTCTGTCATTTCAGTTATTTTTCAAGAAGAAAAGAAAGGATCTGTTGAATTTCAAGTATTCAATTTCACCAATAAGATACGGAGACTTACTTCACATTTAGAATTGCACAAAAAAGACTATTTATCTCAGAGAGGTTTGAAGAAAATTTTGGGAAAACGTCAACGACTGCTAGCTTATTTGGCAAAAAAAAATAGAGTACGTTATAAAGAATTAATTAATCAGTTGGAGATTCGAGAGACAAAAACTCGTTAATTTGATTAATTTGAAGAGTTATTTCATTTTCACTTATATGTTTCGATTAAATTTTGATGAACTTCTTTTCACTTTCAGTAATTCATGGAAGAATGAATCGTTAAAAAACTTATGACTGCACCAACTACAAGAAAAGACCTCATGATAGTCAATATGGGGCCTCAGCACCCATCAATGCACGGTGTTCTTCGACTCATCGTTACTCTAGATGGTGAAGATGTTGTCGACTGCGAACCAATATTGGGTTATTTACATAGAGGGATGGAGAAAATTGCGGAAAACCGAACAATTATACAATATTTGCCTTATGTAACACGTTGGGATTATTTAGCTACTATGTTCACAGAAGCAATAACCATAAATGGACCCGAACAATTAGGCAATATTCAAGTACCTAAAAGGGCTAGCTATATCAGAGTCATTATGTTGGAGTTGAGTCGGATAGCTTCTCATTTGTTATGGCTCGGTCCTTTTATGGCGGATATTGGTGCACAGACCCCTTTCTTCTATATTTTTCGAGAAAGAGAATTGATATATGACCTATTCGAAGCTGCCACCGGTATGCGAATGATGCATAATTATTTTCGTATTGGAGGAGTGGCTGCCGATCTACCCTATGGCTGGATAGATAAATGTTTGGATTTTTGCGATTATTTTTTAACAGGGGTTGCTGAGTATCAAAAACTTATTACCCGGAATCCTATTTTTTTAGAACGAGTTGAAGGCGTAGGCATTATTGGGAGAGACGAGGCAGTAAATTGGGGTTTATCGGGACCAATGCTACGAGCTTCCGGAATAGAATGGGATCTTCGTAAAGTTGATCATTATGAGTCTTACGACGAATTTGATTGGCAGGTTCAATGGCAACGAGAAGGGGATTCATTAGCTCGTTATTTAGTACGAATCGGTGAAATGACAGAATCCATAAAGATTATTCAACAGGCTCTGGAAGGAATTCCAGGAGGGCCTTACGAAAATTTAGAAATGCGACGTTTTGACAGATTAAAAGATCCTGAATGGAATGATTTTGAATATCGGTTTATTAGTAAAAAGCCTTCTCCAACTTTTGAATTGTCGAAACAAGAACTTTATGTGAGAGTTGAAGCCCCAAAAGGAGAATTGGGGATTTTTCTGATAGGAGACCAGAGCGTTTTTCCTTGGAGATGGAAAATTCGCCCACCAGGTTTTATCAATTTGCAAATTCTTCCTCAGTTAGTTAAAAGAATGAAATTGGCTGATATTATGACAATACTAGGTAGCATAGATATCATTATGGGAGAAGTTGATCGTTGAAATGATAATTGATACAACAGAAATAGAGACTATCAATTCTTTTTCCAAATTGGAATCCTTAAAAGAAGTCTATGGGATCATATGGATGCTTGTCCCTATTGTGACTCTTGTATTAGGAATCACAATAGGTGTACTAGTAATTGTTTGGTTAGAAAGAGAAATATCTGCAGGAATACAACAACGTATCGGGCCTGAATATGCCGGCCCTTTAGGAATTCTTCAAGCTCTAGCAGATGGGACAAAACTACTTTTGAAAGAGAACCTTATTCCATCTACAGGAGATACTCGTTTATTCAGTATTGGACCATCCATAGCAGTAATATCTATCTTTCTAAGTTATTCAGTAATTCCTTTTGGTGATCACCTTGTTCTAGCCGATCTTAGTATTGGTGTTTTTTTTTGGATTGCCATTTCAAGTATTGCTCCCGTTGGACTTCTTATGTCGGGGTATGGATCAAATAATAAATATTCCTTTTTAGGTGGTCTACGGGCAGCTGCTCAATCAATTAGTTATGAAATACCATTAGCTCTATGTGTGTTATCAATATCTCTACGTGTGATTCGGTGAGACCTAAAATTTATCAAAATTCTTTTCTTTCTAGAAACAAGGATAAAAAGATTTGATTGACTATATATATTTTTATTTTTCTTCAGCATTTGAGTTGATGAACTAAACCAGATAGTTATATGAGTGAAAGAAAACGGCTTCTAAATTTGCAGTAAAAAAGTTGAGTCTCATTTCCTATGTACAAGAATCAAATGGTGAAAAAAGTAAACATAAGCAAGAGAGATTCTTTACCCCAAGATTCGTGAATTGTCATGATAGCTTGAAGCGGGTTCAAAAGACCAACTCTATGGAGTTTTTACTGTCTATTACCATAGATGGATTTCCACAACGGGAGGTTTTTGAAACAAAAAATGAGTGGATGGTTAGGAAGACCAAGATACACAAAGGATTAGTAA